ATATCCAAATAACATGTCTTATTCTTTTCAATAATCCATATTTGTAGCAATGAAATACTATTTCTCCTCCCCGAAATGATATATGATCGATTACAAATATCTATGATCTGTCTTCTCTATAAAGGACCTGAAATACCTTGCTTACGTATCATTGGAAAGTGCATTAACATAAATACGGCAGTAAGAAGAGGTAATACAAAAGTGTGTAAACTATAAAAACGAGTCAAAGTGGATTGACCGACACTAGCACTTCCACGTAATAACTCTACCAAAGGCGATCCTATTACAGGAATAGCTTCAGGTACGCCTGTCACGATTTTTACTGCCCAATAACCAATTTGGTCCCGAGGTAAGGAATAACCAGTTACACCAAAAGATGCAGTCAATACAGCCAAAATCACACCTGTAACCCAAGTCAATTCGCGAGGTTTTTTAAATCCACCTGTGAGATACACACGAAATACGTGTAGAATCATCATTAGCACCATCATACTTGCTGACCATCGATGAACTGATCGGATTAACCAACCAAAGTTGGCTTCAGTCATTATGTATTGAACAGAGGCAAAAGCCTCTGTAACGGTCGGACGATAGTAAAAAGTCATAGCAAAACCGGTAGCTACTTGTACTAAAAAACAAGTAAGTGTGATCCCTCCTAGACAATAAAATATGTTGACATGAGGAGGAACATATTTACTAGTTATATCATCTGCAATCGCCTGAATCTCGAGACGCTCCTCGAACCAATCATATACTTTATTGAGATAGGTAAACCAAAGAGACTCCCCCTCTGAGAACCGTATATGAGAATTTCATCTCGTACGGCTCAAGCAAAAACACCCAAATAGTGGTTGCAACGGATATGTAATAGAAAGTTTGAAACTTCTTAGCCACTTGATTCAATCGTCCCTGAAGATACGAAGCGAAGGAACCAAAATCCGGAATCTCTTCTTTGTGATGATAATGCCAAAATATCAAGTTGGCTCATTCGTCTTTATGTTGATCGTTACAGGCCTCTTGAATCTTCTATTCCCCTATTTATTTTATTTTGGATTTGTTGTTTTTGTTTGTGCGTAATACGGATTTACTATATGTTTTGTTTACTATTGATAGGAATTCTCTTGTGGAGACCCTATGAATCGATTGAAACCTCAGATTCATACTAGAACCACGATGATTCAATAAAGCGCCCAAGCTAAGCCCAAAGGTTCTCTGAGTAAGAACCATTTGATCATCACTTATTCAATGAATGGATGAAATGACTAAAAATCCATAGAAACATTGGTCCTTCGGTCAAAATAAGCATAATTCTGAAGGAAGAAAAATCGTTCGATTTATGACTCGTTGTTTGAAAATTTGTTGGAGTCCGGTCGCGAGGTCTGAATAGTAGGTATGAATCATAGTTCAAATATTTCTTGATCTATTCCATATATTCCGTGCTCCAGATACTAGAATGAATATCCGACGAGGTAGAACCATCTCTATGGAGATGACAGACCTATTCTCTGTACTATCAATAGGATCAATTATAACAAGTCACACACTCATATTCCGGAAATACCGAAACAACGGAATTCCACGGTCGAACTACCAGAATGGCCTAGAAATCCGAGTCCTAAGTGATTCATTTTGGATTGAAAAGCTAGGACTTCATGGTTCTTATGGGACCTAACTCATTGAAATTCCATCCAGTAAAACGGAAGAATTATAAATCTCCAAAATAATAGATAGGAATATCGCAAATAGAGCCATTGCGACACCCATGAAGGGGGTAGTTCCCCATCCAGGAGCCACTTTACCATATTCCGAATTCAATGGTTTCAATAAATCCCCTGTAATAGTTCGTCTTGGCCCAGATCTAGAACTACCCTCAACGGTTTGTGTAGCCATAAATCCTATTGCATTGGTTGAGATCTGTTGACTTTGTATACTATTTCGTTGTAAATAAACGATCTTATCGTAGCGTAGATCGATCGTGGTCTTGAAATTATCTAATAATGGAAACAGCAACCCTAGTCGCCATCTCCATATCTGGTTCACTTGTAAGCTTTACTGGGTACGCCTTATATACCGCTTTTGGGCAACCCTCTCAACAACTAAGAGATCCATTCGAGGAACACGGGGACTAGTTGAAATAATGAACCTCCCATATTGGGGGGCTCATTACTTCAATTGAGATAATGAAAAATCATTTCATCTTTTTAGTCGGAACCTTAGGCGGATCTCGAAAAAAGATAGCGAAAAAAATGATCCCTAAAGTCGAGACTAACAGGAATGTATAAACCAATGCTTCCATAGATTCGATCGTGGTTTACAATTATAGCTTCCACACCTATTCATTTGGGATCATTTCCCAGATAAAGAAAGGGCAAGAGTCAAAGAAAAGGCGATGATGAAAATCAAGATTTCTCCAATCCCTTATGTCAAATCAAAAAAAATCAAATAGAGGCGAAAGATACCAGAGCAATGTTGTATCAGACTACTTGTCTCTTTGTAGTTGGATCTCCAAGTTTTTGGAATGCCCCAAATTCCACTTGAGCATCCAAATCTGGGTCAATACCAGCAAAAACATCTCTGAACAAGGTTCTAGCGCCATGCCAAATGTGTCCGAAAAAGAAGAGCAAAGCAAACGTAGCATGTCCAAAAGTGAACCAACCTCTTGGACTGCTACGAAAAACACCATCGGATTTCAAAGTAGCACGATCTAATTCAAAAATTTCACCCAATTGGGCACGTCTAGCATATTTTTTCACAGTAGCGGGATCACTATAACTGACTCCATTGAGTTCGCCACCATAGAACTCAACAGTTACACCTACCTGTTCGACACTATACTTTGATTCTGCCCTTCTAAAAGGAACATCGGCTCTCACAATTCCGTCTCCGTCTACCAAAACTACTGGAAATGTTTCAAAAAAAGTAGGCATACGACGTACAAAAAGCTCATGCCCTTCTTTATCTCTAAAGATGGGATGTCCTAACCATCCAACAGCTATTCCATCCCCGTTATCCATTGAGCCTGCTCTGAATAATCCCCCTTTCGCCGGATTATTACCGATGTAATCATAAAAAGCTAATTTTTCGGGAATTTTAGACCAAGCTTCCGACAAACTCAGATTTTCGGCTAGCCCGGCACCAACCCTTCGATATATTTCTTGCTGGAAGTATCCCTGATCCCACTGATAACGAGTGGGACCAAATAATTCGATCGGGGTAGTTGCTGAACCATACCACATAGTTCCAGCAACAACGAAAGCTGCAAAAAAGACAGCAGCGATACTACTGGAAAGGACCGTTTCAATATTGCCCATACGTAATCCTTTGTATAGACGTTGGGGCGGGCGGACACTAAGATGGAATAGACCCGCTAATATGCCCAATGTCCCCGCTGCAATATGATGAGAGGCTATTCCTCCCGGAACAAAAGGATCAAAACCTTCCGCGCCCCACGCTGGATTTACAGATTGTACTTTTCCGGTTAGGCCATAAGGATCGGACACCCATATTCCAGGACCATACAAGCCTGTTACATGAAATGCGCCAAACCCAAAGCAAGCCACCCCTGAGAGAAATAAATGAATTCCAAAGATCTTGGGCAAATCCAAAGAGGGTTTTCCCGTACGTTCATCACAGAATATTTCTAGGTCCCAATACACCCAATGCCAGATAGCTGCTAAGAAGCACAAGCCAGAAAACACAATATGTGCCCCGGCCACACCTTCGTAACTCCAAATACCCGGATTCGTTATAGTTCCTCCTGTGATACTCCAACCACCCCATGAATTGTTTATTCCTAAACGAGTCATGAAAGGGATAACGAACATACCTTGTCTCCACATTGGATCAAGAACGGGGTCAGAGGGATCAAAAACTGCTAATTCGTATAAAGCCATCGAACCGGCCCAACCAGAAACTAGAGCTGTATGCATTATATGGACAGAAAGCAACCGACCGGGATCATTCAATACGACGGTATGAACACGATACCAAGGTAAACCCATGGAAATACCCCTTTATCAAAGAAAAAATAGACACTATGTAACTTTATCGCATTGGAAAAGACTATGCTATGGACCTCACCTTTTCAGTGGATTATCCCGAAGCAAGGGTTAATATTTATTCCGTTCCGTTGGTAATAATTGAACAATTCTGTTCGTAGGAACAAAGAGAAGCAGATCTATTCTATACCCAATAAGTACCAATACGCAATGGGGGCTGGTCCCATTTTTTGTGAGCGAATGCATAGATACTTGTTCATCATTCAAACGATCCATTCGTAAGAATTTTTCTTTATTCATTCTGTCTTCCTCCATGAACCTTCGAATCTATGGATAAAATACGATAAACGGCAATATTATGAAGACAATAAACCCGTTGTTACGTTTCCACATCAAAGTGAAGTATAGTACTTAACCTCTTTTTCTTTAATTTAATGCCCATTGGTGTTCCAAAAGTACCTTTTCGGAGTCCTGGAGAGGAAGATGCAGTTTGGGTTGACGTATAGTGCGACTTGTCAGACATATTGGGTCATATGGGATTTCCCCGTTCTCTCCCCCGATGGAGATATCCTCTCTTTCGCCCAAGAAAGATTGATTGAACCATCAATAATTCGGAGCGTGAAGTGCAATTAGATCAATTTATTGGGGGATCCATATTATCAATTAGAAGAATTTATGGTTGGCTTGGACCAATAAAATGAAGTATACAGGCTCCGTTCAGAAAATACCAAATTGGTAATCTATGTATGATTACCACTCGTATCATAAATGATTCCTTTATACCATATGAGTGATCTCATACTGCCAATCAATGGAGTAATATGATGAATACATCATATATTGGGCGGAAGACATGAAACGAATTGAAAAAAAAGAAGTCGTAGCAAAAAGAAGTGGTACTGAGATTATTTGTCCTATATGTGCAAATAGAATTCGGGCAGATCTTTACCCGGAGTAGAGCATAAACCTAAAAGAATTGAAGAGGCCCATTCAGGAACAAGAAAATTACATCGTGATTTGGATCTCGATGAAACAATACATCAATGAGAGGTTAGTTCGATAAGTTCAGTGAATTCTAGGGAAGCAAGTCAAGTCAAAACTCATGTTTCTTGAAAAATGGAAGAAAAAGCCCCTTCGTTAGGAAAAACCCTGCTACGAAAAGAGAAAAGGGCTGGAATCGACACATTGATTTCTTTTTTTGTTTCGCAATTTTTATTTTTTGAACCGTATGCATCCAAAGGTGCGTGTACGGTTCCTAAAGGATACAATTTTGTCCTAATCAACCGACTTTATCGAGAAAGATTACTTTTTTTAGGCCAAGAGGTTGATAGCGAGATCTCGAATCAACTTGTTGGTCTCATGGTATATCTCAGCATAGAGGATGATACCAGGGATCTTTATTTGTTTATAAACTCTCCCGGCGGATGGGTAATACCAGGAATATCTATTTATGATACTATGCAATTTGTGCCACCAGATGTGCATACAATATGCATGGGATTAGCCGCTTCAATGGGATCTTTCATCCTGGTCGGAGGAGAAATTACCAAACGTCTAGCATTCCCTCACGCTTGGCGCCAATGAGTTTTTTATTTGAGAGAAAAGAAGACTATGCCTTCGCCATATGGAATATAAATAATAAGTAATAATAGCATGGCACTTCGAGTTCGATATGAGCAAACCATTCTCGTTTTTTCATAACATGAGATTATGTATCGAGATAGTAGTATGAAACAAAGGTTATTTCCGATTTGATCTTATGTATCGGGGTTCCATTTCAGCGTCACAAACCTTTTTGCTTCCACACCAGAAGTCTCTTTCCGATATTTATGTTATGAAAGAGTATAGAAAAAAAAAAAGAATTCTTTTTTCCTTATTTGATCGGATCAAAAAGAAACTTTGGGATTGCTGAATCTCAGACGAGATAAATATATAAAGCAACGGAACCATCATAGTATTTTTTGACTCCTACGAAAGGAAGGATGGTAAATGGATCATTCAACGATCTGGGTCTGATGGATTCTATTTGTCTCTTTCTTTGATGGAAGGGAAAAAGAAATTCCATTGCAGAGCCGTATGCAATGCACAAAAGATGCCTGTACGGTTGTTCAATTCTATCTTTTTCTTCTTGTTTGTTATTCTTTATCCCGTCCTTTCGCCCGATCATGCGAGATAGAGGAATCGTTTATTATGTTATATCATCAGGGTTATGATCCACCAACCTGCTAGTTCTTTTTATGAGGCACCCACAGGAGAATTTATCCTGGAAGCGGAAGAACTACTGAAACTCCGCGAAACCCTCACAAGGGTTTATGTACAAAGAACGGGCAATCCTTTATGGGTTGTATCCGAAGACATGGAAAGAGATGTTTTTATGTCAGCAGCAGAAGCCCAAGCTCATGGCATTGTTGATCTTGTAGCGGTCGAAAATACCGGGGATTTCGCATAAATCCGTGATTCCATTTCGAATCATAATTCGAATGAACCGTGATTTGATCTTTTATCTTCTTACCCGGGTAAAATAAAATAGTAAATGGAAGTAATTCATAATCATCCGGTTAGGATCGATCTAAACCAGCCCATTCTGTATACGATTCAGCATGCCAACTATTAAACAACTTATTAGAAACACAAGACAGCCAATCAGAAATGTCACGAAATCCCCAGCTCTTCGAGGATGTCCTCAGCGTCGAGGAACATGTACTAGGGTGTATGTGCGACTCGTTCAGATCATGAGCTAGAACAAATGAGACGATTTTTCCAGTCTCAATGACCAGTACCAATGAATGGGATAGAATGGAAGAACTCCATTCACTATCTAAAAATAAAGATCTATCATATACCTCTATTGTGTATGGAATTTATGGTTTCCATTGGTGCAAATCCAATCACCTCGATTTGAGATGAAAAGCAATTCTCCATTGGTAGCAAATGGTTATCCATTAAGCGGGGGAAATGGTATTTAAGAAGCAGAAAGATTATGCTCCTACTCTTGCAAGAACGGACTAACAGGGTCAGCTACCTAGCCAACCTTCATAATTAAATGCCGTCACTGTATGAATAGATCTCATTGTGAAAAGACCTATTACTGGATAATTCATGGGTAGAGCCAAAGAGTGTGAACTGTACAAGTTACCAATAACATTGATTAAATGAGGGAAGGGGCTCCGGTGTATAGAGAGGGCCTCACCGTTTAAGAAGTAACCATAGAAACGATGGAAGCCACTATTTATTTATTTATCCATTTACATTTACTACCTATTTATTTTATACCTATTTTATACCAAATATCGGTAAAATTTCTTATTTTGAGGTGAAATAAATGCCTGGAAGAAATAAAAAATCGTGGTTGGGAAGGTCATAGTAGCAAAAGCCATTGGAATTTTTATTTTATACATCGGAAGAATCCGTTTTGTTATTAATAAACCAGGAGAGGGGAAAAGAATGACTGAAAGAAAAGAAATCGATTAGTTATTCATCAAAGTTTAATTTGATTCAATGACCAGAGTTAGACGAGGATATATAGCTCGGAGACGTCGAACAAAAATTCGTTTATTTGCATCAACCTTTCGAGGGGCCCATTCAAGACTTACTCGAACTACTACTCAACAGAAAATGAGAGCTTTGGTGTCCACTCATCGGGATAGAGGCAGGCGAAAGAGAGATTTTCGTCGTTTGTGGATCACTCGGATAAATGCAGTAACTCGTGAGAATAGGGTATCCTATAGTTATAGTCGATTAATACATGATCTGTACAAGAGGCAGTTGCTTCTTAATCGTAAAATACTTGCACAAATAGCTATATCAAATAGGAATTGTCTTTACATGATTTCCAATGAGATCATCAAATAAGGAGATTGGAAGGAATTCACCGGAATGATTTAAACGGAGTTCCCCGGAGAATGACCTCCGGGAAGGTAGAGTAGAAATTAATATGATAAGATAAGTAGTAGGAATGAACGAACACGTTTCAAAAAAAACAGATTTCTTCTTCTCCCATTCTTTTTTTATTCTATTACGACGCAACAATCAAATCTCTCGGCTTTTTCGAACAAAACATCAATCAATCTGATTTTGAATTCCAATTAGAGTTGTTTTGATTCAATTGAGGAGTAGGCCTATTTATTTCTGGTTCTAGGACCAGTAGTTCTAGGGATCGACTCGGTTTTCTCAAATTGTTTCTCATTATTAAGAAAAGGTAACGAAGATAAAATACGAGCTTGTTTTATAGCAATAGTAATTAATCGTTGTTGTTTCAAGGTCAATCTATTTACTCGTCTAGATAATATTTTTCCCTGTTCACTAATAAATTGACTAATTAAACTCATGTTTCTATAATCAATTCGATCCCCCGATCCAATTGGGGGCAAACGCCTACGAAAAGATCGCTTGGATTTACGAAAGAGTCGCTTGGATTTATCCATGGTTTATTCCTTATCTCTAAAATCCCATTTCTTCATTCATTTCGGATCCGACCGAAATAGGACTTGATTTGTTTATATATATATAATTTCTTCCTGTTCCTTGGAAGGATGGTACACGTGTTCCGTTCGATCTATTTCTTTATCTCCCCATGAATCGTATGCTTGTAACAATAAGGACAGAATTTTCTCAATTCCAATCGACTAGGTGTATTGTGTCGATTCTTTTGAGTAATATATCTGGAAGTGCCTCGCGATTCTTTATTGAAATCATTTCGGACACAACTGGTACATTGCAAAATAACTATTCCTCTGACATCTTTACCCTTGGCCATGAACCTCCTTTGGATTCACTCAATTCTTCTATTTTCGATCCGAACCGAAGAAGAAGAAAGGAACGAAAAATAAATAGAAAATAGGTTGCTAACTCGAAATCCAATTATGAAAGATTTCGTTGCAATCAATAAAGTAATAAAATCATAAGTAATACAATTATTTCTAACTATTCATTATTCCTAATCCCAGCATTTCATTTACTATCTTATATGATCTCGAACAGCCTGCCCTAGACCCCCATTTCTATTTCTGTTCTACCTCTATTAATTCTATCCTGAACCCGAGTTTGACTGAGGTTCAATCCACCTTTATTCTTTCTCTTTCCTTCCTATCCTAAAGAACTGAAAAAAAAGAGGGGGGTTAGTCACAGAGAATTTATTGTATCTCTAATCTTCTTCATTCATCCATTCCCATATCAGTAACTAGAATGAAAAAAAGGGGAATACCAACGCATCTGGGAATAAACGATTGATCTCTATCAATAGACCTGCTAAAGACCCAAACCATAGAGTAGTTAGCACAGGTGCCACGGAGAGATATGTTTTTATATCTCGCATTGAAAATCCTCCTTCTTTATTGGAATACATATATGATCAGATGCATATGTAGTTAAAGATCACTTGTATTTGTACGCGGAATCCCTAACTAAAATGGATATGTACAATGATCCGGTAGATGAGATCCACTTGTACCTAAAACAGAAAAAGATGACCCCCTCTTCCTGAGCATTACCGATAAATATTAATTCTTTTATACGTTAGGTTTCATATGTATATAATTCTTTTATTATATGAGATATGAGACCAAAAAGAAGAAATGGCAAGAGAAATTGTATATAGATAGAGGAAATAACGATGTGGAAAACAAGACAGGGATTCTCTACAATGACACTGTACAACAATTAAAAGGGATGTAGCGCAGCTTGGTAGCGCGTTTGTTTTGGGTACAAAATGTCACGGGTTCAAATCCTGTCATCCCTACCTATTATTTTTCCTATGGCCAGTAACGAGGGGTCAATTGAGATCGATGAAAATTGGACATAATCTTTTATTTTATGATACTATATGCAATGCATGCAAAATGTATTTGGGGGTACAAAAAGAATCCTTTTCTTGACAGTCGTATCTGCTGTCATAAGAAAGCGCTCTTAGTTCAGTTCGGTAGAACGTGGGTCTCCAAAACCCGATGTCGTAGGTTCAAATCCTACAGAGCGTGATTCTGTTCTTGTAATGTCGAATCACAATA